GGTAACTGGAATCTGAAAGAGGATGGGGCTGGCTATTAGGATAAAAATAGAGTCTAGCACATCTCTCCACGCCACGAATCTCTCTGTCTTGCTATTAGCCCTAGGCTTTAAGGCTTTTAAGTAGCAGTACCATTCGCAGGTATCTTTCTTTGAGTTCCCTCCTTTCTGGAGTTCACGACTTCTTTTATATGTCCGAATGTTGAGCCGATATACCTTCTTTACAGCCTCTCGGGGGGGATAGATGGTGGATCAAGAATAGGCCTTTCAGAAGGCATAGAAACTACATATGAGGAAGATGCAGATATAACAACAGATACGGAAGAGGAGCTCTACCCTGCGGGAGTTGATCGTAATCAGGTAGCTCTGAAGACAGAGTTTGATCTTGCTCTTCTCTTTCTAAAGGTAGTTTCGGAGGCGAATCTCGTCTCGAGTCTAGGTCTCTTGTAGCTATGAGTTCCTGCAGCTAAAGTAGCTAAGGAGAAGATTGATCAGCAGTACCAGAATAAGATGTCTTACCAGGAAGTGTTAGCGAATCTGTTGATACATCAGCTGCTATTGAGGTAGCTAAAGAAGAAGAAAGATATGTTGATGAACAGTGAGTAAGCAAGTGAGTAGAATGCCACCCGGAAAAAAGATTGACTAAATCAAATAAGGAAGATAGAAGTAGCTGTGGGAAATCGGTTTAAAAAGTCGATGCTTGGTAAGGCACGGCAAAAAGGCTTTCAGTCAAGTGTAAGTTTAGTTCCTTGTCTGATTCCTGGCATCTAGATCGATTTCTAACAGCTGCTATTCCGACATTAGCTTTATGTTTGCTGAGGACTTGTCGTTAGGCCTACGGTTTCTTAAATTAAAAAATGGACTGGTTCGCTACTACAGGAGAGGGGGAATCCTTTCCGTCCCCATCCCGCTCTCATTACAGACTGCGCTACGTCTTCAAATCTCTTTCCTTGGAGCATTTCCCACTACAAAACCTGAAGTGAAGCTTTAACACAGCTCGCTCGACTTCTGATTAGAATCCGTGCTCGCAGTTCCTATCTGCGCCTTCTAGCGTTTAATCTCCACTTTCATTTGACTAGTCCCGGCAAAATATGATAAAAGCAACAAAATACCCCCTTTTTGCTTGTTCATGTTGTGATCGCAACTTCTTTGTCTTGCGATCGCATTAACATGGCGCTGTCTTCTCTTTAATCCTCTCGAGTCGAGCAAGAAAGGTAATCGTATCATCCATGGCTAAAAGACTTTGATTTCTGACCGGATAGTCAATCAATATGAATCGCAGGAATGAGAAAAGAAAACAAAGGGGGAGCTTTCTATATATTAGCGTATACCTATCCTTATACCCCGGGGGAGAGAAAAGACCTGATATGCCAGAAAAGTAAAAAAAGTAAAGTGCTAACGTGCAGCTCCCATTCCGAATCAAAGAGAAACTCTAAGAAAAGACCATGCTACCAGTCCTTGCTGGCACCGAAGCCAAGGGAAAGCATTTGAACAATAGGAATGAAAGAAGAGCTTAATCTACGAGATTCCGGATTGGAAGCGGGTCCGAGATCCGATCTCCCACTGACGTAGGAGACTAGTCTCGACCAGTTCTTTCATAGGTCCTTCCTTATCCACACGAACGAGGGTTTAGACTTTGAGCTTTAGGATACCAGGCCACACACCTCATCTAGGAATTGGAAGCGCAAAATTGCCAGCCTTAAAGAGAAAGAAAACGGCTTTAGTGACTAACGCGCAACGGCTTTCGCTACCGCTCAGCCCTTGCTTCTTCCACCAAGAAAACAAGAGCTTCTCCGTCCGGCAAACCACTAGAAGTACCCATCGAGTCGAGCAATGCTCCAATGAAGCAAGCTGCTCTTTGTCACCCCATTTTACCCGGAAACCAAGAGCAGGAGCAGCCCATTCAGGCTTGGTCAATGAAAATTTGACTCTTTCTAGGCCGGAACCGTAGCCAATGAGTCTGCTCCACTCCTCTTTGTTCTGCACCACTTGGCTATAGCTATTTCCCCACCTAGGATCCCCAAAAGAATAGCATAAGATAATAAAGTGAAAGCTCAGATTGTTACAGAAGACCGGATCGAGGGAAGGTACCGGGCAATCAAAGAAAGAAGCCAGCTTAAAAGCACCCTGGTCGAAGCGAAGCGCATGCGATGAAGGGGCCTTACCTGTAAGTGATATCTAGTAAACTCCCTTATGTGTGATGCAAGGTTTTCTTACTCTGTGTCGGTCGTTGTAGTTGATATTGATTCGATAGGCCTCTTGTATTAGAAAAGACTTCATTCTTCCACTTTCTCGTGCTACTTAACTCACGGTAGTGCACTCAATAGCCTAAGAGTGGCTTCAAAGCTGAGAAGAGAGGAGACATAGTGGTCCCCCCCGGACCGCCCGGATCCCACGAGTGAATCGAAAGTTGGATTTCGCCTTAATGTTTCTTAGGGTTGAAAGAGAAAAATGAGATGTCCGAAACCAGCATTGAGTGAAGTTCCTTCCTCTATAGCAGCTG